CAATGCCTTCGAATAAGCATGAGTAATCAAATGAAATAAAGCAGCTCGATAAGACCCCATACCTAGAGCTAACATCATATAACCCAATTGAGACATTGTAGAATAAGCTAAGCTTTTCTTAATATCTTTTTGAGCAAGAGCTAAAGTGGCTCCTAAAAATAATGTTATTATACCTATCAAAGCTATTAGATTTAGAATGTAAGGTATAACTATGAAAAGAGGAAGAAGCCGAGCTACAAGAAAAATTCCTGCTGCTACCATAGTAGCGGCATGTATAAGAGCCGAAATGGGGGTAGGCCCTTCCATGGCATCAGGTAACCATACATGAAGGGGAAATTGGGCGGATTTAGCAACAGCGCCGGCAAATAATAGGGAGGCGCATAAAGTAACAAATAAAAAATTAACTTCATTATTATAAACCAAGTTATTGAATATTTCAAACAAATCCCGAAATTCGAAACTACCTGTTATCCAATAAAAACCCAAAATTCCTAATAATAAACCAAAATCCCCGACACGATTAGTTACAAACGCTTTTTGACAAGCATTCGCGGCACTGGGTCGTGTGAACCAAAAACCTATTAATAGATAAGAACACACTCCAACTAATTCCCAAAAAATATAAATTTGTATCAAATTAGAACTAGTAACTAATCCCAACATTGAAGTATTGGAAAAACTCATATAAGCAAAAAATCTCAAATATCCCTGATCATGAGACATATAATTGTCACTATAAATAAGAACCATAATTCCAACAGTAGTGATTAATATCGACATAATAGAAGTAAGTGGATCAACCAAGCAGCCAAATTCTAAAGAAAAATCATTATTGATGGTCCAAGACCATACATATTGATAGACAGAATTTTTATTTATTTGCTGAATAGAAAAAAGGGCTGAAAAAACCATAACTATACTTAATAATAAAACACTAGGAAAAGCCCACATACGGCGAAGATTTTTTGTTGCCGTTGGAAAAAGTAGAAGTCCTGTTCCAATTAAGATAGGAACTGGAAGTGGAATGAAAGGTATAATCCATGAATATTGATATGTATATTCCATAAAAAAAAAAAAAAAAAAAATTATCTTAATTAATTGTTTCTGAGTCACCGATTCTTATTTCTTTTCTTTTGAAAGGGGTCGGTTAATAAAAAAAAAAATTAAGATATATAAAATAAAACTTAAATAGAATTTTCTAGCCTTAATTATTGTGAATCTTTCCAAACTACTTCAAATATTTAAAATCAAGAGGTTATAATTGGTCAAATGATATAAATAAGTCACTAGTGAAAAATAAATCCGTATTTAATTTTATTAATACTGAATTGTTAATATTAAATTCAAATTTTTAAATAAAATTTTATGAAGATAAAAAATGAAAATTCTAATTTTCATTTTAATTATTACGTATTACAATAATTTTTTTATATCTATAGAACAAGGATAAATAATTATACCAAAAACAGTATTTGATATGAATCATAAAGCCCATAACTAAAACTATTTATTGTAATTCGGTTATTTAGAATCATTAACCAATTTGTTTTGTAACTAATTGTTTGTCTTCCATTACAATAAAAGCTATTTGTAGGAAATGCTATGATATCCAACACTTTAATTTTACGGAAAAAAAAAGGGGGGCAAATAAAATGCCTTTAAATTATGTATTTTGTATCCTTTAACAGATTAACTACTAGTCTCATTTGATAATTAAAATTTTGTGGACTCTTTCTTCGAGCTTGAACAATTAAATTAATATTAAATTAATTAATATAATAGAAAAAATTATTAAAGTTTTTTTATTTTTTAATTAAGCGGGAGAAGGGTTGGGTTATTAAACTTTTAGATTTTTTTATTACATGTATAAATGTAACACGACGAAAATAGAAAGAAAACGAAACGGACAATCTTTCTTTTTTTTTTTTTTTTTATTTTTTTTTTTTTATCAACTTCAATCTATTTGGCATAGTGTACCTTATCGTTCTTATTAATATTTTATGTGATTTTTACCCCCCCTTTTTTTTTGGAGTCTAATTTAGAGAAAAAATAGATAGAGAATAGTAAAGAACAATTGATTTTGAACATGTCTTTCACATCCAACCGAAAAACCTATTATAACTTTTTAATGGCAGTTCCAAAAAAGCGCACCTCTATTTCAAAAAAGCGTATTCGTAAAAATATTTGGAAAAGGAAGGGATATAGGGCAGCATTGAAAGCTTTTTCGTTAGCGAAATCTCTTTCTACCGGGAGTTCTAAAAGTTTTTTTTGTGTAACAAATAAATAATCTGAATCGTTCTAATAAAGTGATATAATTTTGTTTATAGTTTATTTATAAGATTTATCTTTATAGTTTATTTATAAGATTTATCTTTATAGTTTATTTATAAGATTTATAAGTTATAAAAATGATAAATAATATTTATCAATTATAATTAATATTAACATCATAATAGTATAGTAATAGTAAAAGAATAAATATTAATATATAAGATAAATTACAATATAAACAATATACATTAAAAATAAAAAAAAAAATAAAAAAGAATTAGTCTCATAATGTTTTAATTTAAACGAATATAAAATTGAATTTGTTTTACTTTAATTTGAAGCCAAATTTTTCTTTCGTTTCTGATATAGATAAGAATTCTGTTGTCTACTGAATTCTAAAAATGAATGGTACTTTTTTGTTTGAAAAAAGGGTAAACGCAAGCGCAAGGTTTCGCCTTTCATTTTAGTATGTTTTATCATTTTCCGGATGGGGATTATCACTTTCCCCATCGCCCTTACTCAATAATAAAAAGAATTTTTTTTTTAGTTATATTTTTGATTTTATATTATAAAGAAGAGGTCGTTGAAACTAATTGATTAAGTTTAAAATGTTTTTTATAATCTTTTAAACCATTATTTTGGGTTTTAGAAATTATTATTACTATATAAATTCCTTAAACCCAATTAAATTAATAAAAGCCACGTTTACTTAGGTAGTTATATGACGAATGCGCCAATTTTGAGTGATCTATTTTAGATCCTATGTTTCGATTGGAAGATCGATCAAGATATAATATATATATATATTAATTAAAAAATTTAGAAAATATTTTGAAGTACGGTACAATTTCTATACGAAATTTTTTTATATGATTAATACGACCATCCCAAATACCTAACTTAATGGGTTTGCTAAATCTTAACGCAAATTCTCTACACAACAAAAAATCCTAACGCAACCTAACTATGCAAATATTTACATAAATCTTTTGAGTGTATCGCTGAAATTGTGTTATATAAAAATTCTATTTTTTTATTAATCGATAAAATGAATTTTTTATTTTAGATTAATAAAATAAATGATAAAAGAAATTAATCATTAAAAAATGCAAACGAGGCAGAACATTTTTTTTACTTATATCCAGGGATTGAAGTAAAAATTATCTAGTTACAACTGTTACATTTTAGTTTTAGGAGAGCATAAAGTAATAGCCTACGAAAAAATACATTGTTAGTTCAGTTAAATAAAATTGACATCCTAAAATACTAAATAACTAAATAAAAAGATAATAATAAGAAAAATCAATATTATTAACGTTAACGAAAACGTTTTAATCCCTAATTTTTAAACAAGTTTTTATTCATCAATTTGAATGGTTTCCTAAAAAAAAATATTGGATTGAATTAACTCCTTCAAGCTCGACGATTGAATAAAAATAGGTTATTATGATTTCGAATAAGCCGCTATGGTGAAATCGGTAGACACGCTGCTCTTAGGAAGCAGTGCTAGAGCATCTCGGTTCGAGTCCGAGTGGCGGCATGGCATAGAGTAAGTCCTATAATGAATTCAATTACCGATTTCAATTCCTATAATTGAGGGACGCCCTTATTAATTTAATAATTTTTATGATATTTTCAACTTTAGAGCATATATTAACTCATATATCCTTTTCGATCGTTTCAATTGTAATTACAATTCATTTGATAATTTTATTAGTCGATGAAATCGTAGGACTAGATGATTCGTCAGAAAAGGGGATGATAGCTACTTTTTTCTGCATAACAGGATTATTAGTTACTCGTTGGATGTATTTGAGGCATTTACCATTAAGTGATTTATATGAATCATTTATTTTTCTTTCGTGGAGTTTTTCCTTTATTCATATTATTCCGTATTTTAAAAAACATAAAAACCATTTAAGCGCAATAACCGCGCCAAGTGCTATTTTTACTCAAGGTTTTGCTACTTCGGGTCTTTTAACTGAAATGCATCAATCCGCGATATTAGTACCCGCTCTCCAATCCCATTGGTTAATGATGCACGTAAGTATGATGGTATTGAGCTATGCAGCTCTTTTGTGTGGATCATTATTATCACTAGCTCTTCTAGTCATTACATTTCGAAAATTCATAAGGATTTTTAGTAAAAGCAATAATTTCGAAAATGAGTCAGTTTACTTTAGTGAGATTCAATACGTGAACGAAAGAAACAATGTCTTACGAAACACTTCTTTTATTTCGTCTCAAAATTATTACAGGTATCAATTGATTCAACAATTGGATCGTTGGAGTTATCGTATTATTAGTCTAGGGTTTATCCTTTTAACCGTAGGTATTCTTTCGGGAGCAGTATGGGCTAATGAAGCATGGGGATCATATTGGAATTGGGATCCAAAGGAGACTTGGGCATTTATTACTTGGACCATATTCGCTATTTATTTACATATTAGAACAAATAAAAATTTTGAAAGTGTAAATTCTGCAATTGTGGCCTCAATGGGCTTTCTTATAATTTGGATATGCTATTTTGGGGTTAATCTATTAGGAATAGGGTTGCATAGTTATGGTTCATTTACATTAACATCTAATTGAATAAAAGACTTGACGAATATAAACATAGGACGGCATACAGGTATATATATGAAAACTTCATGTAAACAATCAAGAACCATTTGAATCATTTCCATTACTTGATTCAAATGGTTCTCACAAATTCAAAAGATATCTAGTTATAATAGAATTCCAATTTTTTTCTTTTACTTAAAAGAATATAAAAGACTCATTTTTTTATTGTACAATCAACCATTTTTAAAATCATGGGATTTCAGTTTCATTTTTTGGTTTACTCACAAAAACTATCGAAAAAAATAATTGGATATAATAGCTTCGACCTTGTCAACTGATAATGATAAAACGAAATCGGGATAAACACCAATACCTATTACAGGTAAAAGGATAGATATCGAAACAAATAATTCTCGCGGTCCAGAATCAAAAAAATAAGAGTTTGGGGCATTAAAAAGCTTGTATCCATAGAACATCTGGCGTAACATAGATAATGAATAAATAGGAGTTAATATCATTCCAATTGCCATTACAAAAGTAATTAATATTTTTGTCATTAAAAGATATTTTTGACTAGTAAGTATTCCAAAAAAAACTAACAATTCGGCAACAAAACCGCTCATGCCCGGTAATGCAAGAGAAGCCATTGATAAGATACTGAAAGTCGTGAATATTTTTGGAATTGCGATAGCCATTCCGCCCATTTCGTCGAGATAAACAAGACGTATTCTATCATAACTCGTTCCGGCCAAGAAAAAAAGCGCAGCGCCAATAAATCCGTGAGAGATTATTTGTAAAATGGCTCCGTTGAGTCCTGTATCGCTTATAGAACCAATTCCTATAATTATGAAACCCATATGAGATACAGAAGAGTAGGCTATTCTTTTTTTTAAATTACGCTGACCGGGAGATGTTGAAGCTGCATAGATTATTTGAATTGTGCCTACTATAATCAACCAGGGAGAGAATATAGAATGGGCGTGGGGTAATAATTCCATATTGATCCGAACCAATCCATACGCTCCCATTTTTAATAAGATTCCGGCTAAAAGCATACAAGTACTGTAATGTGCCTCTCCATGGGTGTCTGGTAACCATGTATGTAAGGGTATGATCGGTGATTTGACAGCAAAAGCAATAAGAAATCCAATATAGAATATTATTTCCAGTGCTACAGGATACGATTGATTAGCTGATGTTTCAAAATTTAATGTTGGTTCATTGGAACCATATAAACCAATACCCAAAACTCCCATTAATAAAAAAACGGAACTTCCTGCAGTGTACAAAATAAATTTTGTAGCTGAATACAAACGTTTCTTTCCCCCCCACATGGATAGAAGTAGATAAACTGGAATTAATTCTAACTCCCACATGATGAAAAAAAGTAAAAGGTCTCGAGAAGAAAATGGTCCTATTTGACCGCTATACATTGCTAACATCAGAAAATGGAATAGTCGGGAATCTCGAGTAATCGGCCGAGCCGCTAAAGTAGCTAAAGTTGTGATAAATCCTGTCAGTAAAATGGGTCCTATAGAAATTCCATCTATTCCCAATCTCCAGTAAAAATCAAAAAAATAGATCCATTTATAATCCTCTGTCAGTTGCATTAATGGATCATCCAATTGGAAACGATAACCGAATGCATAGGTTGTTAGAAGGAGTTCTATTATGCATATACCTATAGTATACCACCTCATTTTCTTATTTCCTCTATGAGGGAGAAAGAAAATTAAGGAACCCGCGAATATTGGCAAAACTACAACTAGCGTTAACCAAGGAAAATTATTCATGGTAAAAACAAGATAAACTTGGACCAGAAAAACCCGTGCTCAAAAACTATTTATTTTGAGCGCGGGTTTTTGTCGGTAAAGGTAAAAAAATCAAATGTATTCAAGTAGGGTTTTCTGGAACGTATTAATAAGCCAGACCCATACTTCGAGTTGTTTCATGCCATAAATAAACTCGAACACTCAAGAAATCTGTCGGACAGGCGGATTCACATCTCTTACAACCGACACAGTCCTCTGTTCTTGGAGCAGAAGCAATTTGCTTAGCTTTACACCCGTCCCAAGGTATCATTTCTAATACATCCGTTGGGCAGGCGCGCACGCATTGAGTACACCCTATACACGTATCATAAATCTTTACTGAATGTGACATTTGGATCTATAAATTTTTGAATGTCAGAAAGTTTCGATCTAGTAAACTTGTAAATGAATCATATATTTAGACACCAGATGAATCAATAATTTATCATAATTTTTCTAATCAATCTACTTCTGGATTGACTCATGCGATAGAGCCAAGATACTTTAATTTCTTACATTTTTGAAAACATGTATTATTACGTTAATGTATGGTCATGGTAATTCTAATTTATGAATATTAGAATTTATATGATTAATACTACTTATTCAACAAATTCGATTGATTGATACGAGTTGATTTTCTGTTACGATAAATTGATGAAACAATAGCCGGGCCAATAGCTGCTTCAGCGGCTGCAATAGCTATAACAAAAATTGAGAAAATATTTCCTTTTAATTGGCGACTATCAAAAAAATCAGAAAATGTTACGAAATTCATATTAACCGCATTCAGTATAAGTTCAAGACACATAAGGGCTCTAACCATATTCCGGCTCGTGATCAATCCATAGATACCGATAGAAAATAAGTAGGCACTCAAAACAAGTACATGTTCGAGCATCATTGACCAACTCCTTATCAATTTCGATTCATTTCAATATGAACTGAACAACAATTCAACAGATTCAATTGACTAGAATAAAAAAAAGTACGGAACAAAGGAAGATTTTCTATTATTAATAGAATAGATTGAATAATTTCTATTTTAGACATAAACAATCTTTAATTAAAGGGAAATAAATGTAATGTAATAAAACCGAACAGAGTTTAATGTGCATTGCTAATTCTATAAATTTTTTACTGTCGCGCCACGGCAATTGCACCTATCAAAGCGGCTAAAAGAATTATCGAAACGAATTCAAATGGAAGAAAAAAATCTGTTGATAAATGAATTCCAATTTGTTGACTATTACTTATCAAATCTTGCTCTATAATCTGGTTTGATCTTGTAGTCCAAATAATTCCGTACCATGACGTATCCGTAATAATAATCATGAGTAAAACAAAAATACTTGTACAAACTGGCAAAGTAACCACATCCCCAATGGTCCAAAGATTCAAATCTTTGTAATATTCTGAACCATTCATGAACATCACAGCAAATACGATTAAAACATTTATAGCTCCCACGTAAATAAGGAGTTGTGCAGCAGCTACAAAATAAGAGTTTAATAGAATATAGAATAAGGATATACAAACAAGAACCAGTCCCAATGAAAAGGCAGAATAAATGGGGTTGGTAAATAATACCACCCCCATACCTCCTAGTATAAGAACCGATCCCAGAAAGACTAAAAGAAAATCATGTATTGGTCCGGGCAAATCCATTATATGTAAAATAAGAGATAAATAAATAGAAATGTTTTTCATGACCTTATTGAGACCCGACCAGAAAATTTTTTTTTTATGATTTTTGGGCAATTCCTAATTTAATCCTAAGTAAATAAATACTAAGGGATATGAATAAATGTGAGTACTATTATTGGACTAATTTCATTCTTTATCTGAAAGAGTCGTTCTAATTCTAAACGATATATTTTAAAACAATTATGGATATATTAATTAATGGATTTTCAATCCAAATTAAGACGCCTTTCTTACCAACCAATCAATAGTTGGTATTTGTAGTTATTGACCAAACAACACGAAAGAAACCTAAATTCCTTCTATATTAGTTATTAGTAAAGTAATTCGAAATTATTCGTTAATAAGAGATTTACTTATTTATTTGAGGCGAATTCAAAATTGTTCGAATTGTATAATCGTCAATTACTGACATTGGTAAACGACCCAAAGCAATTTGATTATAATTCAATTCGTGACGATCATAAGTAGAAAGTTCATATTCTTCAGTCATTGATAAACAATTCGTTGGACAATACTCAACGCAATTACCACAAAATATACAGACTCCGAAATCAATACTGTAATTAAGCAGCCGTTTCTTGCGAATATCAGTTTCCAATTTCCAATCAACAACGGGTAGATCTATAGGACATACACGAACGCATACTTCACAAGCAATACATTTATCAAATTCAAAATGGATTCGACCGCGGAAACGCTCCGCGGTGATTGATTTTTCATAAGGATATTGAATAGTTACGGGTAAACGATTTGCGTGGGATAAAGTAATCATGAAACTTTGACCAATGTACCTTGCAGCTCGTACTGTTTGTTGACCATAATTCATGAACCCAGTTACCATAGAGAACATATCGTTAATATATATATGAATAGTTTTATGTTTGTTTATTTCTCTTGGTTGAGACACGTTGTGAATATAGAATGTTACTTTACAGTGAAAAGAGTTGGAAAGAAGTTGTTAATAATAGATTACCGAGAGAAATAGGTAAAAGAAATTTCCATCCAAGATTCAATAGTTGGTCCATTCTTAGCCTCGGTAAAGTCCATCTTGTTGTGATAGGAATGAACAAGAACAAATAAGTTTTAGCTAATGTAATAAAGATACCAATTATCGCTCCAAAAACTCCACATGTTTTATTTATTTCAAAAAGCTCAGAAACATATATGTCCGGAATAGATATATTCCAACCTCCCAAGTAAAGAACTGTTACAAATAATGAAGAAACCAATAGGTTTAGATAGGAAGCAACATAAAATAACCCAAATTTTATACCCGAGTATTCGGTTTGATAACCTGCTACTAACTCTTCTTCTGCTTCTGGTAAATCAAAAGGTAATCTCTCACATTCTGCTAGGGAAGAAATAATAAAAATGCTAAACCCTATAGGCTGACGCCACAAATTCCATCCCCAAAAACCATATTTTGATTGCGCCTCAACAATATCAATTGTACTTGAACTGTTAGATAATTATAGTCGGTGATACCATCACTGTTACCATCGCTATTACAGAACCGTACATGAGATTTTCACCTCATACGGCTCCTTGAAGGCCAGAAATAAATATAGGGACCGCGTCAGTATTCTTTTTTGAATATTGATATGTTTGTAGGATGGATAACTATCGGCCGGTCCCAAATTAGACCAATTGAATTCTGTCTGTTATAATTATTTTAATTCAAAATTAAATAAAAAAAGTACTTCTGAATTGATCTCATCCTTTCTTTAATTTAATAATTTCAATAATAATTTCAATTCTTCTTTGTTCAGTAATAACTTAACTGTTCAATAAAATACTTCTTGTAAAAATATCAATAACCCGTTGGTTTCACGTACGAAAAAAAAAATTCTATATTAATTAATGAATTATGACACAAATTATATATCTATTAATATGTATATGGGAAAGAATAAAAGTAACAAAGAATAAAAAAAGTATATCTTTTTTTTTTTTTTTTCGTTCCTATTCTTCTTTCTATTTCTGAGAAAAAGAGGGCTTTCAAAATAAAGTAAAGGATTATTTCGTTTCGAATAGTTATTTATTAAATCGGTGGATAGGAGTATACTCTGGATTGGAATCGTGTCATGGGGAGTACTGCCTGATCATTTCTACCAACTTAAAGCCCCAATTAGTATTCTTTGTTTGTATATTATGTAAAAATGTCCTTTTGGAGAATTTACATAATCTCCATTACTAATCCTTTACATATGTTCGTGTTTCTAACCACCCACTCGTTTTTGCTCAATCCCCCGTTATGCTAATACATAAAAATGATAGTGAAAACTCAATACGGTTGATCTTTTGAACCCGCTTCAAGTCAGGATGACTAATCAACCAATCTTGGGGGAAACGGTCTCTTCTGTTTATGTTTATTTCCGCTTAACTCTCTAACTCTTATACATAGAAAATGAGAATCAATCTTTTTACTGCGAATTTATATATAAGCTGTTTTCTTTCACTCATATAACTATTTGATTTAGTTCATCAACCCGAATAATGAATAAAAAAAAAATTAAGATATCTACTCAATCCATTCCAACCCTTTCCTTGAAAGGAAGGAATAGAGAAAAGTTTATGTCTATGTATCAACGAATCGCACGTAGAGATATTGATAACACACATAAAGTTAATGGTATTTCATAACTAATCGATTGAGCAGCAGCTCGTAGACCGCCTAAAAAGGAATATTTATTATTTGACCCGTATCCCGACATAAGAAGTCCAATTGGAGCAATACTGGAAATGGCAATCCATAAAAAAACACCGATATTGAGATCCGCTAAAACAAGGTGATATCCAAAAGGAACTACTGAATAGCTTACTAAAATTGATATGACTGCTATGGATGGCCCGATACTGAATAAACGAGTATCCCCCCTAGATGGAAAAAGATTTTCTTTGAAAAGTAGTTTTGTCCCATCTGCTAGAGCTTGAAGAACTCCCAAAGGGCCGGCGTATTCAGGTCCAATACGTTGTTGTATCCCTGCCGATATTTCTCTTTCTAACCATACAATTACCAGTACGCCTATTGTGATTCCCACTACAAGAGTCAAAATAGGAACAAGAACCCATAGAATTCCATAAACCTCTTTTAAAAATTCTAATCTAGAAAAAGAATCGATATCTTGTACTTCCGCAATTATCATTTCAACGATCAACTTCTCCCATAATGATATCTATACTACCTAGTATCGTCATAATATCAGCCAATTTCATTCTTTTAACTAACCGCGGAAGAATTTGCAAATTGATAAAACCCGGCGGGCGGATTTTCCATCTCCAAGGAAAACCACTCTGATCCCCTATGAGAAAAATTCCCAATTCTCCCTTTGGGGCTTCTACTCTCACATAAAGTTCTTGTTTCGGCAATTCAAATGTAGGAGACGGCTTTTTACTAATAAATCGATATTCAAAATCATTCCATTCCGGATTCCTTTCTCTATCAAAGTATCGTATTTCTAAATTCTCATAGGGTCCCCCTGGAATTCCTTCCAGGGCCTGTTGAATAATTTTTACGGATTCTATCATTTCACCAATTCGGACTAGATAACGAGCCAATGAATCTCCTTCTTTTTGCCACTGTACTTCCCAATCAAATTCGTCGTAACATTCATAATGATCAACTTTACGAAGATCCCATTGTATTCCGGAAGCTCGCAGCATTGGTCCCGATAAACCCCAATTTATTACTTCCTCTCTACCAATAATGCCTACTCCCTCGACTCGTTCTAAAAAAATAGGATTTCGTGTAATAAGTTTTTGATATTCAGCAACTCTTGTTAAAAAATAATCGCAGAAATCCAAACATTTATCTATCCAGCCATGAGGTAGATCGGCCGCTACTCCTCCGATACGAAAATAATTATGCATCATTCTCATACCGGTGGCAGCTTCGAATAGATCATATACTAATTCTCTTTCTCTGAAAATATAGAAAAAGGGAGTTTGTGCACCAATATCCGCCATAAAAGGACCGAGCCATAACAGATGAGAAGCTATACGACTCAACTCCAACATAATTATTCTGATATAGCTGGCTCTTTTAGGTACTTGAATATTTCCCAACTGTTCCGGTCCGTTTACAGTTATTGCTTCTGTGAACATAGTAGCTAAATAATCCCACCGTGTTACATAAGGCAAATATTGTATAATTGTTCGATTTTCCGCAATTTTTTCCATTCCTCGGTGTAAATAACCCAATATTGGTTCACAGTCAATAACATCTTCACCATCTAGAGTAATGATGAGTCGAAGAACACCATGCATTGATGGGTGGTGGGGGCCCATATTGACTATCATGAGGTCTTTTCTTGTAGCCGGTATATTCATAGGTTTTTCCTCGATTCATTCTTTCATGAATTGCTGAAAACGAAAAAAAGTTCATTAAAATTCAAGATCTAATAAATCAAATAATTCAAAAAGCCTTTATAAAAATAAAATTAACGAGTTTTTGACTCCCGAATATCCAACCGATTAATTAATTCTTTATAACATATTCTATTTTTCTTTGACAAATAAGACAGTAATCGTTGGCGTTTTCCCAGAATTTTACGTAAACCTCTCTGAGATAAATAGTCTTTTTTGTGTAATTGTAAATGTGAAGTAAGTCTTCGTATCCTATTGGTGAAACTAACTATTTGAAATTCAACAGATCCTCTGTTTTCGTCTTTTTCTTCTTGTGAAATAACTGAGATGAATGCATTTTTTACCATAAACTGAAATCTTCTCTCCCCCCCTCTTTTAATTTTAAGATATTTTTTATTGATAGATATCTTTATTGATCAGTAATAATAATGCCCCTAATTTTTATTTGGTATATACAAAAATTTGTATTTCGTTATTAATTTCTAATTTTTTTAATTTAATAAAACTTACTCAATCCTATTTTCATTTTAAAATTGGATTTGAAAGGGGATACAAAAGTATGGTTGGTTTCTTCACTCACAAAAGATAAAAGTTTAGACCTAAAATAAGAAAATTTTGTTCATTCTAGATCTAATTGATATGTCATTGAATTAGTATCATGTATCAGAATGGAATGTAAGACAATGTATGCGTGCATCTCTTTGTCGTCATAGACCAGATATGGTATGGGAAATATAGGAAAAATGTACTATTAATGAATTTTCAATCGCGGATACATATGTATCCTTACCATACTGAAACAACTGCCATTATTGGTATTAAACCAATAACGATTCATACAAGCTAAATCTTCTAATCGATAATTGGGCCAAAGAAATAGCTTTAATTTTATAAGTTTTTTTTTATATTTTTTGCTTTTATCCACAACTTGACTGTTTACCTCATTCCCATTACAAAAAGATGCCTTTCTATGTCTATTCTTAGAATTTAAACAAATTAGAATTCGCAATTCTCTACGACGTCTAGGCGATAAAATATTTTCAGGAACAAACAAATCATAATTTTTTTTATATCTATTTCCAGTCATCTTTTGATGTTTTGTAATGACTTCATCAGAATTCTTATCAACATGTTTTTTTTCTCGGTATCTTTGATTTATTTGATGTTTACTTTTATGAACTAATGAAATACCGAGGGTTTGATACATAATAAATTTTCCATCATTTTTTATAGCTAGACGAATTGGTTCAATAATCAAAAATCCCCTTTTAATAAATTCTGTAAGAGTTACATCTTTCTGAATCGTCAAAATATCCAGACTCATTTCGCCCCTTTGAATAGAGGATATAGTAATTTCTCTTGGATTTATCAGTCTAAGCAGGAGACAATATACGTTGATGTTATTGATTATTTTTTTATTTAAAGAATCATCCCATCTCAATTGAAAATACAAATACCTTTTTAGGAAGAAATCAAACTCCGCTTTTGTATTGATCTTGTATTGCTTTTTATTTCTATGTTTTTTCATGTCCGATCCCGTATAATCTTCTTCAACATCTTTTTCTTGGTTTGAAAGAGCTGATTTAAGATCTGCTTGGCCCGTGGATTCTTTTTCTCCTTGATTTCGGTTTTCTAATTCAAGAGATTTTTTTTCATTCGACGATATTGATATAAAAGGATCTCTTTTTTTATTTCCAGTGATGCTTTTGTTTTCACTAGCATTTTTTTTTATATTAGAATTAAAAAGTAGTAATTTAATTGGTATAACCCACGGTTTCATTTTATACGTATTATAAAGTCTCAAAAATTCTGGCAAGAACCAAAGTTCCAGATTTGATATGGGACGACTTAGTATTTCTTCATTCATTCCCATCCAATCCAAAAGGGGTTTTTGATTGGATAGGTTGATTTTTTGATCTTGCTGAAGTGTGAGATAAAAAAGACCCTTATTATTGATTTTATCAATTATTTGATACTTATTAACCCTAGTCTTAGTATATTTATTACTGTTAGTGTCAGTATCAATATTGATCCAGGCCTCAATATCGACCTTCGTTTTAAGACAAAAATCGAGAATTCTCCAATCAAAAAATTTTCTATCCGTATTTTTATCCATATCTCGAATATCATCTTCTACCATATTAAATGATTTTTTTTTATGTGTGTTGTAATTATAAAAAATATCTTGGTTAGTTTTTACTTGTAATGGTGATCCATAAATTGAAGAGTACTTCTTAGTTTCAGAATTTATAGATTTATATGCTAAAAGATCATATCTATATTGTTTTTTAAAATTATCCTTTTGATTCAATAATAAATCTGTTTCAATTTTTGTTTTTTTTTCGTAGTGAATTAATTCATCTTTTTCATATAAATCACACAAATCTTTATATAAATCTTTATTTTGAGCTATACAGTTCAATATATTTCGCCATTTTTGTGGTACTACTCTAGACCATTTAATTTGAGATACATCACATTGATAATGACTCCTTAACAAATTTGTCCATTGATTCATTCCAGAATTGCGAAGATTCTTAGGTCTTAATTCGGAATGAAATAGTTCTTGTCTTACAACAAAAAAATCCTTTATTTCATTCTTAAGAAAAGGGGGGGTTCCATTATATTGAAATACGGATTTCAATTTCTCTAACTTAATAAGTTGGGTTTGTGATAATTTGTAAAATACATATGCTTGTGAAAAGTAAGATAAGTCAAAAAAAGTCTTTGAATTTTTTTGACTAAGACTAATATTAGTATTAGAAAGTGACTCTTTTATAATCGAAATAAATTTAATTAAACTTTGATTTGTTTTATTAATTCTTTCTTGATTTGCTTCATTACTGTTAATGTTTTTATTAATAATTTTTTTTGTTGATTCAAGAAAAAGTTGTATATTGATACTAGGAATATTAATCATAGATAGAAAGATATCTATGTATATCTTTTCAATGAAAAATATTATAAAATAATGGGATTTACGGATTAATCGAGCAGTTCTTCTTTTTAATATCTGCCAAATATTTTTTTGTGATTCCAATCTTTTATCATCATAACTTATTTTGTTAGAACTCAAATTTCTATCTGAAGTTATAAATCCCTTTTTCTTGTCTTTTGTAATTTTTTCTATTTGATTTATGATTGTGTTTATTCTATCAGTCAGATCTTGCATTTTTTTTTCTGTTAATGAATAATTTGTCCAATCCTGAGATCTAATTTGAATGGACGATTCCTGAATCATCCGATTACTGATTATTGAATCTTTTTTAATTTCACTCAATTCATATACTTCTATTTCTCTCAATCCAAATAATATAATTGGGTTTATTTTTGAGAGTTCTTTTATTATTTCTTTTATAAACAGAATGTTTTTAATGATCCATTTTTTTGGTTTTTTTGAGACATTTAGAAACAATTTTGTTTGTTCTTTAAAAATTCCTAGAATTATAAAACATTTCTTTTGCAATTTTTTAATTTTTTTTTTGAGTTCTTTTAAAATCGGTTCAAAAAATGAAAGTTTTTTTCTGGGAGAACCAAAAGGTAGTTCAGCTTCCATTCCAAAAATTGTTAAAAAACAAAAATCATTTTTTTGACCTTGCTTTTTCATTGGATCGTTATAAGAGGCTCGTAACTTAGATCTGTGCCAAGGTTTAAGACGAAAAGGAAATAGGATCTTGATCTGAATGCCGTCTGTTAACCAGTTTTTTGGAAATTCTTTTTCTGATAATTGAACGCCGTTATAGGTACATTTAACATGCATTTCTCTATTCCAATCCTTTAAGTCCTCATACCATTCCGGAAATTGAAATAATAGTATACGGACGATATTTTTAGCTATTATCAATGAAGGTAATATAATATATTTTCTAAGAATTGATTGGGTTACTAATAAAAAACCTCTCATTACTTGAGCAAGTAAAATACTATCCCAGGCTTCCGCTATTTGTATACGCACTTTCTCCTTTCTTTTGTCTTCTTCTTTTTTGTCCTCCTCTTTTTTTTTCGCGCTTTCTTTTGTCTTTTTCTCTGTATAATTCGAAATTGTGAATTCTGTGTTTTTCCACATCCAATTTCTAAAAATTTTTTTCATCCGTTCAGAAATATCAAAAAAAAAAAAAAAAGATTTGTCTATTCGGTCCAAAAAAAGAGGGGAATGCGCATTTGCTTCAAAGAGTTTCCAAGTAACTGTTTTACGTCTTTGAGCGCGCATGGAGCCTTTGATTATGTCTCGACGAAAATCCGATTGTTGGGAATAACGTATCAAAGCAACTTCGCCTGTTTGATCAGTATTATTAGTTTCTTTGGTATTAGTATAAGCATCAGTATTTTGTTGGTTATCAGTAAAAATCACTACACGTTTGGATTTTCTTGAACGAATCTGATGATCCTCTACCACAGTTTCTTCGGTTTCCCCCTCCTGTTGTTCAAAATCGTTGATTAATTTGTATGACCATCGAGGAACTTTTTTATTAATTTCTTTTATTCCAATAGATTTTTTTTTAATCATTTTATCGTTGGGAACAGTTCTAATTGCATCAAATAATAATTTTAAAATTTGGATTCGATCCTCTGAATCAATTCTTACTTGTTCGTGTTCTGTAACTAAAAAAAGTCTTTTAAAATTGAAATTTGATGTGTATTTTACAACCAATTCATTGATTAAATTTAATAAATAAAAAATTTCTGTTGTTAATGATTTTCTATCAAATTCATTTATTTTTTGTTCAAATTCTAAGTAATTAATAATAAGAAGGATACCATGAATTTTATTTATCCAAATC